TGAACCTATACTAAAGGTTTAGAAGACCTCTGTCCTATCCATTAGACAATGGACGCTTTTCATTCATTCCGCTTTTGTCTATTGGTTGAAAGAATCGGATTGTATGTGAGATATTTTGAGAATTGTATATTTAATTAAATCATGTATTAATTCTTAAAGAAAGAATGAAAATAACGAATATATAAATAAGAATTTTATATATCCATTCTTTATATTTCTTCCTATTATTAGTAATATTAATTAAGAAAGAAATATAAAGAATGAATATATTAATTAATCTAGATATTCGAGAAGGGAGGGTCTAAAGCGGGTAGCGGGAATCGAACCCGCATCGTTAGCTTGGAAGGCTAGGGGTTATAGTCGACGTCGATTCAACATTTTTAACGTCTCTAATTCAAAACCGAACATGAAACTTTGGTTTCATTCGGCTCCTTTATGGAAGATGGATAAATTCCTAAATCTAAACGATGTGAATGAAAATTACACCCATAACATCTATGTTAGCTTTTGGTCTGAATATATTCAATTCAAAAGGATTTGCTTTCTAGATGATCCTGCTAGAAGAAGATAATTGTAACAATCTTTCTAGTTCCTTCGTTCTTTATTTCTATTTAAAAGAATCCTTAGGAAAAGTGCTTTGTTCCCACCGAGCTAAAACAATATGTCGACGTCTTTAGTAAACCAAAGTCATCGTTTAATAGCTATTTTGCTTCAATTTCTTCTCTACCAACTCAAAATTGAAGATTTAGTTACGGTTAGAAATCTACTTTTCTATCTTCAGCCATGGATCTTTATTCATAATTATTTAATTGGAAGTATTAATCCAATTCACAAATTATGTTTCGCAATTTTATAATCCAATTTTTCAATTTCGAAATAACCTTTGGATAAAAATCACGAGAATTTCTATTTTTCCTCGAATCAGTCATTGAGAGGTAAAGGATTTAATCCTTTTAAGAAAAAAGTTTTTGCTCGGAATATAAATTAAACCGAAGGATCCCTTAACTATTAAGGGGATTAATAGAACGAATCACACTTTTACCACTAAACTATACCCGCTACAATATGATTATTGTATACAAACGGCTCTTTTGTCGAACAGAGGGGTTTGGCGTAATCAAAATAGGATCTTAAACGAATCATGAAAATTAAAGTATTAACTTTACTTTTTCGCGAGATTCAATTAGGAAAGGATTACATAATTAAATTAAAAAAAAAAATGCTTTCTTTTACTGAAGTAATTTTGATAGAGATGGTTTACTAAAATCATAACATCAAACTGCGTTGTGTAAGAGCCCAGAGTTTCTTTTTTTTTTTTTTACTTTAACTACCGAAAAGGTAGTTAAAGTAAAAAAAAAAAAAGAAAGAATAAAATGGCACTTTTGAGTTGTTTTAATTTCCTAATAAGTCTTTCGGTTTTAAAATCCGATTTAAAAGGTTTTATCTATCATTTGTTGAAACAAAAAATAGGGCCCGGCAGAGGGCCTGGCTAGGTCAATACCTAGCGAGAGCCCGGCCTTGAGAGTAAAAGAGCAGGGCCCTTTCGATCAAAATAAAAACAAGAAGTCTTCTTTTATTTTTCTTTATATTGGATCCTTTCAACTCTTACTTTATCTAAATTGAATTGCTGATAAAAGTTATACACGTCTAATTTATATAATAAAAAGATAGACAGAAATACTTTTTTAATCCTTACTTTATGTGTAATGTAACATAGTAATTTATTATTATTTTTTTCAATTGGGAGAGATGGCTGAGTGGACGAAAGCGGCGGATTGCTAATCCGTTGTACAAGTTATTTGTACCGAGGGTTCGAATCCCTCTCTTTCCGCTTTACTCGATAATTTGATATTTACATTTCATTTATCTTTCAAAATTTTTAAATCATTTTTCATTTTATTCTTCACGTCCAGGATTACGTCCTGGATCATTAGATAGGAATCCAAAGATGAAAAGAGAAACAAAGAATATCACTACTGTGTAAACGAAAAGTTTGAGAGTAAGCATTACACAATCTCCAAGATCTTTTTTGGGTAAAAAGAGGGAATAGATTGTCTGTTTTTATATCACATATCCTATTTTGGCATTACGAAATGAAGTGTTTTCTAGAAATATAAAAATTTGTAATTTATGAAAATTCTTTTGTCATAAGAGTCTTTCATTACTAAAATTTTATTTCATACCCCAAATTTTATATTCCCGAAGACTCTGATATTAATAGGATTCGTGTCTTTTGCTGGAAAAGAAAATGGGGAAATGAGGTGATTCAAATTTATCTCGTCTAATCAAGAGTTTCTTTGAATTGAAGGGTCACATTATTGTAAGGCTTATCTGATCTTATTGTAAGGCTTATCTGATCCGAGATCCAATTGAGAGAATTCGCGAAAAAAATCATGAATTTTCTAGGATAATATTAAAGATCTCAGCGAAAACTTACAGCAGCTTGCCAAACAAAGGCTAAGAGAAAAAAAAACAGAGGTATGACTGGCATAACATCTACAATCGGATTCAAAAAAGCATAGGCCTCTGGCAATTTGGCGAAGACCAAATTACTTGAATAAAGAGCCGAATTAATACAGATCAAACTAAAGATATTAAGCATAACAGACATTTTTTTCTTGGAGATAATTGCATTTTGATTGAGTTATTGATATGAAGTCAAAAAGAAGAAAGTAAGTTAGAAATAATTCTTCTTTTTCCTTCAATTCACTCAATCAAAACCCTCCCATTCTCAAATAGAATAGAAGAAATTCGACTTTCATACAATATCTTAATTGAATTATATGTAATGATCAAGAAATTCAATTTTAGTCTATATATTAGGTATCAAAATCTTAGCAAGAATATATTCTCTAAATTTGATAGTTGGACTAGAATTGACGATCAACCAATACCGGCATTATTCTTTATTAGTGTCAAATAAAAATTTAAATGGGGCGTGGCCAAGTGGTAAGGCACCGGGTTTTGATCTCGGTATTCGGAGGTTCGAATCCTTCCGTCCCAGATCATATTCCATTCGAAATCGAATAATTTCAGAAGTTATTGGTATTATAATTGAATTCAATTAAGGAGATTTCCTTCTTTATTAAGGCTAAGTTAGAGTAATAAAATAATAGATTAAGGGGGGAAGGACTTAATCTATACTTATTCCACTTTGTACTTATATAAGATAGTCAGCATCCCCCAAAAGGGCCCCCTCCTTTTTTATTATTTTTCATTCCCATAGAATTTGAGGAATAGATTCAAATTAATTAGCAAGAGGAGGTATTAAGTTCAATATCTTTGTATGTCCAAATTTCATTAATAAACAATCAAATTATGCGATCTATTTTATTTGAATTTTTAGGTATTTCGTGTTTACCTCTAATCAATAATTATAAATCTATGGAAGGGGTTGAAAGAATTGCGATATATATAAGGGATTCGTTCATTTTATTTACTTTTTCTTTTATAAAAATATTATAGAAAGGTTAATGAATCTCAAGTTAAACAAAATATGAAAATACGTATATAAAATCAGGAAATGCATAGTCTATACGTATATATTATTGTTCTAGTTGAGTGGTTGAGTGAGAGTCTTTTTTTGTTGTGAAAGAAAAATTTTATGATCTCTTAAACTGAAAATTTAAATATCTAACATAGAATATCTCTAAGAGTAACAATTGTTCGATCTATCTGATAGATATAGATACGAACTAGATACGAACTATTCTTTTAGTTATTTGATAAAATAAGAATTGAAAAAATAAGAACTCAAATCTTACCTCCTATCAGCCTTTATTTATTCATTTCATAAAAAAAAAAATAAACAAAAAAATTCTTGCATTTAGACTATACTATACAATAAAATTGGGGTTACATAGAATTCGTGTTAAAGCCTCTTCAGAAAATATTCTATACCATTTATTTAGAATAAAGGTGATAGATTACTATAGTACCGAATAAACCAATGATTATTCACGATTCCATAATTGAATCAATTCCATACGGGTTCCAAATTAAAGAAATGTTATGGTAAAACTTCGTTTGAAACGATGTGGTAGAAAGCAACGTGCGGCTTGAAAGACATGATCCATTGTGGATTCTTACATCCACCATTTTATATAAGAATGAAGGTGCTCTTGGCTCGACATCATTTATTATTTTTCACTAGAGACTCCGTTGGGTTGTAATGGAAATAGTCTATGATGGAGCTCGAGTAGAAAGTATTGATTCATTTCTCAGGGGCAAAGATCTAGGGTTAATGCCAATCAATAAATTGAAACAACTTCGTAAGTATATCGTTGAGAGAAAATGGAAAGGGTTTCATGTTTCCAATTTAAAATAAAATTTATTGGAATTTTTAAAAACTCTTTCTATACCTTTCTATACAAAGTGTATCACATGAGAATCAAATCAACCTTTTCTATGATTCTTTACTAGAAATCAATCGCAAAAAGGGTATGTTGCTGCCATTTTGAAAGGATTAAGAATCACCGAAGTTATGTCTAAACCCAATGATTTAAAATAAAGATTAAAGGATCCCAAAACAAGAAAAGAACCTTTCCATTGTTTCCATAACCGGACCATAATAAAAATTTAAATGTATATATATTTGAAACGAAACAAAGAAAAGGGGTTTAAAGACCACTCAATCAATGAAATGCTTAAATATTTTAATTTTACTTTGAGCCACTTGAGAGTTATCTAACTTGAGTTATAAGTACAAATGATTTTTTTTCAGGAAGTTAAGAATAAAAAAGGGGTATTTAAACCATAATATAAGTGATTTAACTATTTTATCGACTCATTTTTTTATTATATGTAATTCTATACATAAATAGAACTGAGAATCATTTTTCAAGAGCCGTATGAAGAAAAAACTTCCTATACGTTTCTAGGGGGGGTTATTCATCTACATCTATCCCAATGAGCCGTTTATCGAATCGTTGCAATTGATGTTCGGTCCCGAAGAGAAGGAAGAGCTCTTCGGAAAGTGGGTTTTTATGATCCGATAAAAAATCAAACTTATTTAAATGTTCCTGCTATTCTATATTTCCTTGAGAAAGGTGCTCAACCTACAGAAACCGTTCAGGATATTTTAAAGAAAGCAGAGGTTTTTAAGGAACTTAACTCTAACCAAACGAAATCAAATTAAGTAAATAAAAAAACTAGAGAAGGGTTGTATAAAACTATATAGGAGTCATCACTCCCTTAACTTTTTATTTTATCTTTTGCTCTATTCATATCAATGCATTATTCCCCTATGGTCTATGTTCTATAGCAGTCTCTTCAATTTGATAGTTTTCGTCGGAACTCTATTACTATATACCAAAGATTAAATTAATAAATAAGAAATTAAGTAAAGTCGAAAAAGAATCCCAGATTTAGTAAAATAAAAATGCAATAAGAAAGCTTAATTTCTTATTTATTTTTCTACTTATATTTTTGTATCTATGTAGTGCCAATCCAACATGAGTCTTTTTTTTTAATATTTAGAATATTTTATTTAATTATAATTATATATATTTTTGAATTTAATGGAGATTCTTTTTTCTATTGTTTTCTTTTCGCAAATTCCTATTATATTGACAACAATGCATGGAACAAATATAATTGAAGCGTATCTATTTATTTACGTACCATAGGTTTGGTTTTTACTTAAGGTAAATGATGGATTCGTTGGGTTCATTTTGATACAAGATTGATCTAAGAAGTCTTTTTTTTTCTGTTATTTTTAAATTTTTTGTATTTTAATTTGATCGGTTCGTTTTTATGTTCCTAATAAATTCGAAAATTTTTTGCTAGTTCAATGTTTGGATTGCGTGGTATAATTTCTTTTCATTATGATTATTTAGGTACACCATTTTATTCGGGTTGCTAACTCAACGGTAGAGTATTCGGCTTTTAAGTGCGGCTAGGATCTTTTACACATTTGGATGAAGTAAGGGATTCGTCCATACCATTGGTAACGTTTGAAAGGCCACGACTGATCCTGAAGGGGAATGAATGGAAAAAATAGCATGTCGTATCAATGGAGAATTCTTGAAACGAACCAAAAAAAATTCTTGAGTCGAATAAATAAATGGATAGAGCCCTACGGCTTCAATCAATTCTAGGGAAAGTAAAGAGCCACGAGCTTCTGTTCTTAATTTGAATGATCACCCCATCTAATTATAGGTTAAAAATATATTAGGGCTTGTTGTGTGGGTGCGAGAAAGGCTTTTCTCATGCCTGGATTATTGATTTTATAATGAATCCTAACTATTGGACCCTCCAGAACGGAGGTTGGTGTGTAGAAGAAACAGCATATTGATAATTTTTTTTTCCAAAATCAAAAGAGCGATTTTTTTTTGAAAATAAATAAAGGATTTCTAACCGTCTTCTTATCTTATAATGAACATAAATAAAATAAATTTACTGGAAAAAGAGAGGATAGAGAATCTGTTGATAAGTTTACTGAGGTATCTTTTCTTACTCGCAATACCTTGTTTTGACTATATCGCACTATGTATCATTTGAGAAACAAACCCCCAAAAATCCTCTATCTTTGGTTCCATTTTAATTTTATATGGAGGAATTCATGGAGGAATTCAAAAGATATTTAGAACTAGATAGATCTCAGCAGCGCAACTTCCTATATCCGCTTATATTTCAGGAGTATATTTATGCACTTGCTCATGATCATAATTTAACTAGATCAATTTCGTTGGAATTGGAAAAGGGAGGTTATGAGAATAACTTCAGCTTACTAATTGTGAAACGTTTAATTAGTCAAATGGATCGACAGAATCATTTGAGTTTTTTGACTAATGATTCTAATCAAAATCCAGTTTTGGGGCACAACACAACTTTGTATTCTCAAATTTTATTAGAAGGGTTTGTAGTCGTTGTGGAACTTCCATTTTCTTTACGAGTAATATCTTCCCTAGAAGGGAAAGAAATCGTCAAATCTCATAATTTACGATCAATTCATTCAATATTTCCTTTTTTAGAGGATAAATTTTCACATTTAAATTATGTGTTAGATCTAGTAATACCCCACTCTATCCACCCGGATATATTGATTCAAACTATTCGCTACTGGGTAAAAGATGCTTCTTCTTTGCATTTATTACGAGCGTTTCTTCACAAGTATTATAATTATTGGACTGGTCTTATTACTCCAAAGAAATATAATTTTTCTTTTTCAAAAAGAAATAAACGGTTATTATTCTTCTTATATAATTTTTATGTATATGAATATGAATCGATCTTCGCCTTTCTACGCAATCAATCTTCTCATTTACAATCAAAATCTTATAAACCTTTTCTTGACCGAATCTATTTCTATGAAAAACGAGACCATTTTGTAGAAGTATTTACTAAATATTTTCGGGCCGTTTTATGGTCGTTTAAGGATCCTTTCATGCATTATGTTAGGTATCAAGGAAAAGTCCTTTTGGCTTCAAAAGGGACGTTTCTTTTGATGAATAAATGGAACTATTATCTTGTAAATTTCTGGCAATGTTATTTTTCCAT